CTTCTTTATTTTATAAAGATCCTCAAATGATGGCTATGGTCCGGACCTAAGTCTCTCAACTCTCCCTCTAGCTCTCGCTCTAACCAGAGTTTGGGCTCTGGGTTTGTTCAGAAAAGAATCGGATGGTATCCTATGATAATCGGTTGAAACTTTCCCTTCTGGCGGGGACCTGTGACGTTTAAACTTCGATAGTGTCCTATTGCCTTTAAGTTTTTAGGTTTTGATACGACCGTAGTACAGGTACTCACTTGCCCACCGACCCCTCTCTTATACGATGAAACTAAGTCCATCAACTATATAAGAAGAGGAGGTAGTAAGTTGCCCGCTTGTAGCAAGTTTTTACAGGACGTAGCTAAACCTTCCGACCTTCTATGTCAAAGAAATCTTACCCTCCAGTAGTTGATAACCATTATACGGATTAAGCCCGAGGCGACCTCCGGGAGGATCAACATTCCAGTATAAGCAGTTGATCTCTACTAAAGAGGGTAAGCGAGACATAGCCCAGATAGCCAGATTTTGAATTCGGTGTGTTGGTGCCATGAAACAAGAATTGGAATAAGGCTAATAGATGACCGGATAGCTAGGCCGGTAGATCACATAGGGGACCCCCTAATTTGAGGAAGCGGATTGTCTTGGTTGGGAATTTACCATTTCTTCTCCTTATCCGGATTTCAGAATGAATATTCTTCGACTTCTCTCGAAACCTCTGACGCTTTCCTTTACTGTAGCTACTCTAGTTCTCACTCCAAGTATTCCGTTCGTTCCAGGAACGAAGTACTCGAAAAACGGGAGAAATTTCGTTCTTCTACAACTGTGCTCTTACCGTATAATATGAATATTGGAACTCCTAAATTTGTCTATCGCAAAACTTTCGAAACCACAGGGTTTCCCTAGTCTAATCGCTGTCTCAGGCCCTTTTCCGATGCCATAAGGAAAGATGCTCCGTAGTAGAGGAAGAGTCAAGAAGTCAGAGATGCCCTAAGGGAGGTATCAGCTATTGGGTAAGTCGTGTCGGCGTAAAGGCGCATCATCAAGAGAAAGAAAGTCCCCTTCTGAAAGGAAGAAGAAGCGTAGAAATCAAACTCCTCGGGTGCTAAGCCTAAATCTAACTCGTGGAGTTTCCTCACCCGATTCCAAATCCTTTCCTCTTTCTCCCTTGTCTGCTGCTCTGCTTTAAGCCAAAACAAGGCCAGACGCAGGCCTCAAACTCAATCTATCTGCTATGGACTATTTGCTAAAGTTCAATCGATCGATCTTTTATTCGATTCCGCTTCTTACGGCCGGAAGCCACTCCGTCTCTGAGACGGCTCGCCCATCTCTTCTTAATAGGTTAGAGGAAGACATGGTAACACCAGCCTTTCCATATTGGAATTCTTACCTATGCTTCGTAAGCCATAGCCAAGGTGCTAAGGAGGTCTATTAGGAGAGCAAACCCTTGTTGTATGCGATGATCAAGTTTTTGCCAATACCTTTTCCTTTTCCTTGAGACCGAACGAGCCCTTAACGGCCTTATGCGACTATAGAGCCTGAAAAGGGAATGTACGCTTTGAAAGGGCGAACTACCCCATGTAATGGAGCGAATACTAAAGTCGCTTGGAGCGAGTACTAAAGAAGCTGAACACAAAGAAAGGGTTGAAAGGGACGAAAGTTATCTCTTTTCAGGGGATAGCATTAAGACAAAGAGAATGTACGTCTTGATAGGAGTTTCCATTCTTCTCTGAGGGTGCGAGTACCATACCTAATCAAAGGGTGACTGATGCGGATGGCGCAGGGACCGTGTCCATGGAGGCATAGGCCTCAACCTCATCCTAAAAGGACTCCTGACGCTTTGGGGTTGATTTACGTGGCTCAAGACTTTGAGTCAAGAGGTCAGGTGTTCACATCTTTAAAGAAAGGTGTTGATTTGGCATTGGCATTTTCAGCAAATTCATCAGATAGCTTGCCTTCTTTTCGTTTACGTGGCTACATACTTGTAGCGATCAAAGGTTCTTATTATTTATTATTTATTTTATATAAGGAAGCCTCAAAAGAAAGGGTTTAGGTAGGCTTGACATCTATTGAATTGGGCATATTGATAAGTTTTATCAAGCTGTGGCAGGGGCAAGGGTCAAGAGCTATGGAGCCTTGAGAGGGCATATTTTGATAGAAGATATGGGCCAGATGCGGCACACGATATATCGACACCTTAGTAAAGAAATAGAATCAAATCTAAGTAGCTACACCCACGTCTGGCCGTTGAGATAGATTTAGGGGGAATCTATCCAAGTATGGAAGCTGACATGTCTGCATTCGCCTATCCTTCTCATAAAGATAAAAGAGAAAGATCACCGCACTAAGCTTGACTTCCCGCGCGCTTTCCTATCGTAAACGAAGATGAATCGTCTTTCGGCTTTTTACCCTTCAAAGCATACATGAGGATAAAAACCTCTAAAGAAAGGACTAGTTAGACGGTGCCTATTTTCTTTATATACGAAATTGGTTCTTCTATAAGCTCTTGGTCTTATCAATTTAAACCCTATGGGCTTGGCTCCTTCAGGCAACTCTAATCAACCAAACCTTATTCTTGCCCATGGAGTTCATATCCTCCTTAATTGCATCATACCACCTCGAGGAATCCTTTCCACCTATGGCTTGTGAAAACGTGACTGGGTCATCTAAAAGTGTACCGTCTTCATGCAGATACAAAACGTAAGAATAAGAAACCTCTCTCTTTTTGATCTCCTCAATGCCACTTTACCTCCCACAGGTGGTGCCTGATGTGGGGCATCAACGGCTGGAAAAGGTGGCTCTTAGGGTTCACCCTGGTTCGTGTTGAAGTGTAGCTACGCCCCGTAAGGTCACTTTACCCGAATACCTTACTTACATTGAACTACCCTCGACTTGATCCATCCCAATGATGGTAGGTAGGCAACTCTTTTCCGAGAGCGCGGTTGAGATGGGACTCTGTCCGCTTCCCTGAATTACCGCAGACGTGAGATTTCACTATAAAAATGAAAGAGTTAAGTTAAATCGATAGGTTGAGGAATCGAACCTTAAGGCTTCAACACATAGACCATTTGCACCAAACTCAGTACAGGTGGAGTTGCGTGGCCTATTCATCTTCATCCGTCATTCGCTCGTTAACTGGATGAATAAAAGGAATTAAGGGTAAGAAGGAAAGGGTAGCTTGGATTTCAGATGTTGACGTAAAAAAAAGTCCTTTGCTTAAGCCGCAGGGCTCAAATACCTGATATCAAGATCAAAGGTGACTCCCGAATGGAAGGATCTCCAACTACAAATGGATACCAGACCGCCCCCGGTGAAAGCCCTCTTTTCCATACGGCCCTAAAAGTAAAGTTTTCCATGGTTCTTTTTGGCTCTTTATGAAAGATTGTTGGTAAGCCTACCCTCCCAGGCGCACCTGATTAGCCACTTACTCTAGTATGAATTGCTTGCTTGTCGGATCGAACACCTTAAAATGGGAACCTGCAAAGCCGTTCCATTACTCATTGATCGTTAACCATAAGATTGGCTGACTAACTGCCGGATTTTACATTACACCTTCACAAGGGTGTGATCAACTCAAGCGGGTCTTTCGGGCCGGGATCCTAACCACCCCGAGATTCCTCAGTACATATGGGTTGGTGCTTAGTCTGTAAATTCTATCTCAACAATCGTTCCGCTTCTTTTTTCAAAAAATCCTCCGACAAGCTCATTCGCTCACAGACAATAGTAGATAAATGAATCGATCCTTCGTGCTTGAACTTAGCCCTCGGGCTGTGAACCATTGTCACTCGTATGGATGTATGTACCTCCGCGCCTAGAAGATCACTGGGGATGAAAAGGGGGGATTGGCATGTATTCCCCACGGGGAAATTCCCATTGAGAGTATACATACGTATACCTCTATTCTTATACCCGGCATTCGCTGCCATAAGACAGCCCTGGTATTCCCACATTTCTTTTTTTCTAAGACAATGGATTTTCTGCTAACAGCGGATTCTATTCCGAGAAAACCATCGAGATAACTACAAAAGAACCTTCCGCCTTGCTTTCGAGCTTAGCTTTGCGTCATGGGTTCAAAATTTGCTGAGCTAACCGTACCAGGCGAAGAACACATGCTGGGAACCTGGTGATTCTTCCAGGTCTCTATAACCTGAACATTCTTCACTTTATTGGCAAGACCAACCCGCAACCGTAGAACCGCAAATGGTAGGGTAAATGGCGACCTTTAGACTGTCTTCCTCTCAAGGCAACGAACGCGCGGGGGCTCCGAGACCTCGTTTTTTGTTTTCCTCATTAAGGAATGCAAGTACAACATTTATAGAGTAAAGAAGAGGGACTCCCTTTCGTCGACTTGACTTTATTAAATGTCGAAAGACACTTCATTCTGCTCCTGCGAGGTATAGCGGGATTACGCGGGAAGGAGTATCAGAATATAGAGATAGACTAAAACGAGGAGAAGGTTGACTTTGGAGTTCCTTCCCTCTCTCAATCTGTGACCGTCCCCTTTCGGAAGGGATTTTTTGTCATACTATAACTTTCTATTGGATTTGTGTTAATATACTAGCGCTACAAACTTCATTTATATGACGTTAAGTGAGAGATCTGCAATTCATCTTGTGTTTGTCTCACTAAATAAACTTCTGCAGTCTCTACTCTCTATTTCATTCCCGCAGATCTCAGTTATCTCAAAATGGCTCAGCCTCTTGTGAAGAAAGATGATGATCGCGATGATGAACTGGTCGGCATTGAGAAGCAAATAAGATAGCGAGCTACAAGGCGAAAAGGGCCTTTTGGCGAATCTCATGACCAAAAGTAAAAGGTGTGAATTGCGCAATGACTTTCTTTTGTATGTCATTATGGGAACTCATGGCTGGAAATGGGTTAGCTGGTTCTCTTCTTTCCTACCTTCTTCTTTTCTTACTATTTTTCCTTTTATTATTTTCTTTCTTAGTTTGTGTTCAGCGCTTTCTTAGCTCTAAAGGGAGTCCTTTATTCATATATAGTAGAGTACTTTC